GCATATGAATTCTTTCATAAAGTACTGGGATATTAGTTATTAATTGTTTATTAATTAGTTCTTCATAGTTTTCATCTATAAAAATTCAATATAATAGAGAAATAAATATTAATAATAATATAATATATAACAATATATATTAAATTATATATTTACATCTAACACATAATTATTATATCTCTTCTATTCTATAGATCTATTATTTCATAATAAATTTTTCCTATAATATATATTAATTAATATTATTAGAATAATAATTCTAGAATACCTTATATATTAATATAATAAATATTATATATTAATATAATAATAATTCTAGAACTAGAATACCTTTTAATTTTTAAAATATATAGAATATAAATATAATAGATATGGAAAATACTATTTCAAATACAAATCTTTAATTAAATCTTTGAAATAATGACTAATTAGTAGTAGATTAGATTGCAAATTGAAAATAATATGAAAATATTCTTATAATAATGAATAATTAGATTAGAGGACAAAGTAATTTATTTTATTTAATATAAAAAAAAAAAATAATATAATTAATATAATGTATAGTTAGAATTCTAAAAAATTGGATGGATTATCAAAAGAAATTAAATTTAAATATATAAATAAGTAATTAGAAATTCGATAGAATCGAAATTCATAACAGAAATGGATTTTTGCTTTTCGTTTTGTTATTATATTAGAATTATAAGGTCGGTTTCTCTACGCTCTAAGGAAAAAAGAAAAAGAATCGAACGTTCGAGTATTCCAAATTCTATCAAAAAATGAGAGAAGGAGGGAGATAAAAAAGAGAGATATATGTGGTATCTATCTCTCTATATTGAATTGCGAATATTATTTGATTAATTATATATATTTGATACAGAGATAATAGAATCATTTCTGATTTGACCAAATATGGGTATCCAATATAGATGAAAGAAAATCAATTAAACAGTGATAGAAGGAAACTTTTTTTTTTTCAAAATGGGACTAGCTATCTAATAAATTGAAAAGTTCCTGCATATCATTCCATTATCATATAATAATACAAATGAAAAAACATCCTAATGAGATCCGAATCTCAAAGAAAAAAGGGGGGATATGGCGAAATTGGTAGACGCTACGGACTTAATTGGATTGAGCCTTGGTATGGAAACTTACCAAGTGAAAACTTTCAAATTCAGAGAAACCCTGGAATTCACAATGGGCAATCCTGAGCCAAATCCTGCTTTCCGAAAACAAAAAAATAAAAGTTCAGAAAGTTAAAATGAAACAAATAAAGGATAGGTGCAGAGACTCAATGGAAGCTGTTCTAACAAATGGAGTTGACAACATTTCCTTTCGCAGTAGGAAATTAATCCTTCTATCAAAATTCTAGAAAGGATCAAAGATAAACATATATATATATTTACTGAAATACTATTTCAGTTGATTAATGAAAATTACAAACTTATATTTGTAAATATTTAGATTAGATTCGATTAAAAAAGATGTGAATCAAATCAATTCCAACTTGAAGAAAAAATGGAATATTCATTGATCAAATCAGTCACTCCACCATAGTCTGATGGATCTTTTGAAGAAATGATTAATCAGACGAGAATAAAGATAGAGTCCCATTCTACATGTCAATACCGACACCAATGAAATTTTTAGTAAGAGGAAAATCCGTCGACTTTAGAAATCGTGAGGGTTCAAGTCCCTCTATCCCCAAAAGCCCTTCTTATTCTCTAATTTTTTATCCTATATCCTCTTTTTTTTTATATTAGTTGACATAGACTCAACTTTTTTCTTAAAATGAGGATAGTGCTTCAAGAATGGTCGGGATAGCTCAGCCGGTAGAGCAGAGGACTGAAAATCCTCGTGTCACCAGTTCAAATCTGGTTCCCGGCAATTCATTTGTATGAGTATCTATTCCCAAATTCATTTGAATGAATTTTAATGTAATGAATTTGGGGAATAGATATATTTATTAGTGGTGTTGATTATCATACATAATCGATCTAGGTGTCCGCAGATATTCTAGATGAAGAATGAATAGATGTATATTCTAGGTATATACAGTATGTCAATGAATTAAATTATTCGATTTTGTTTCGCTTTTTTCTGCGCTCCAAAAAGAATGTTAATATTTCAACAATATTCCAATGGTTAAATTAGTAGGTTGAAAGACCAAAAAGTTGAATCTAGGCGAGTTCAGAGGTTGGGAATAGTAAAAATTCATCTCAGTCAGATATGTTCCAAAAAAATCCGGTCCATTTTTTTGTATTTTATTTGGTATTTCTATTTTCTTCATTTCTTTGATCGTACTTTTTATTTTTGGAGCCGGATATATAATTGATGTTGATGTGTATCTTACAATGATGCAGACCTTTATCAGTTCATCCTATTGGCTTGTCTCATCCGAAATAAGTCTCATTCAAAAGTGAGATTCTCAATGAATAGCTATATTATTTTATTTATAAATTTTGTTATTTATACCAACCATAATAAGATATGAATG